CTTAGTAACGGGGTCCGGAGACAAAATAGGAAAGGTGATTTCACTATATTTTTGACCAGGAACAGGACCTATTACAAGAATATTTTTTTTAGTAGGACGATAACTCTGAAAAGAAAGATTGCCCATCTTTTCTTTCATTTCCGGAGAAATACGATCGGAGGGGGCTAATTCGAATCCTTCAGGTAAAATAAGAACAGCCCCCACATTCAAAGATCCCCGTTTCCCATTAGAAAGAACCTGTTTCAGTTGGATATCATAGGGAATTCTAACAACTGCTTCAAATACAGTATCCGGAAGTACCGCTTGTGGAACCTCAATATCCACGGGCTTATTGGCTAAATGACAATTGGCGCATACAATACGCCCAGTAGCTTCTCGTGGATTCTCATAACCCTGTTGTGCAAAAATGGGATATGCGTGTGAAATAGATGTCCAAGTTATTACATATATAAATATAATGACCGATACGAAAATGGATCGAGTCATCTGTTCCTTTATCCAAGAAAAGATATTTCTATTTTGCATGGTCCAATCATTGATCCCGAAAATTTCTACAATAAATTGGGTAGGTTGCTAGTAGAGTTCCCTATCCACGATTCTGCTATTTTACTGGGATCCAGGAGTCATTTCCCGGATCGGTAGAAACTTAAAAAATAAGTAACATTTTTAATGGTTTGTTTATGTACGAAGTAAAAAAAACATTATGATTAGATTTATATCAGTAGATCATTTTTAGTCATTCATTGAATGATAAATGACTACAAGTGACGGAGATACACGATTTAAATAACGGAAGATCCAATATTTTAAAATTGTATCTAGAATGACTGGAAAGGTGGAAACAAGACCAGATATAATTTGATTATTATGATAAAATCCAAAATCCTTGTAGACAGAACCAATCATTAGTTCCCAACCATGAGGCGAGTGGAATCCAATACATAAATCCGTTAATAAAAGAATAGAAAAAGCTTTTATTGTGTCGCTTAAGTTATAGATAAATTTCCGAACCCAAGAATTAATAATACCAAGTTCTTCATTACCCAGAATAGAATAACCACTTAGAATAGCGAAGCTTATTATATTTGTCGAAAAATGTAAAATGGTATGGATATGATCCTCATTGTACATTTTGACCAATTGGATTGTTTCTTTGTGTATTCCTATATGAAGCTTTTGTATATGTGTATCGGGGTACTCCTTTATCATTTCGTCCAAAAGGAAGAGTTCTTCTAATTCTATGAATTTTTCCAGAACGTTCTTTTCTTGAATATCATTCAAAAAAACTTCGGATTGCCTAGCATTCCACCAATTAGTAACCAAAGATTCCATACTTTTATTAAATGAGAAAGAAATCCACCAGGGCAAAAAAACTATAGATGTAAGATATAGAAGGGGGTTGAATGCTTTCTTTTTTGGCATTTTTAATCTGTGAATTGTTAATGAAACCACCTCATTCCTCGATTCTATCCAATCTGATATTTCCATGAAACATGAGTTCTATAACAAACAGGGTATTGAATCCACAGACCCCCTTTATTTTATTTAATTCAAATTTAATTAAAGGGCTAATCCTTAGATCTGGAAACAATATTTTTTTTATTATGTCTTCATTCGAAGCAATTGTATCCTTTCGCTGAATGCCCTAACGAGCCACTTCAAGTCAAGAAATGCATATTTTTCGAATTTCGAGACAAAACAAAAACAGAATTGAATTACAAGATATGATCCATCTATATCTAACATATCAATTAAAAAATATTGGACCCCAAAAATATGAAGTATATATATAGTCTTAGTTTTTCGGATATATATGATGAATCCATACTTAGTATACTTGTTACGAGTATGAAAAAATGGAGTTGATTTCCATATACAATCCATCAAAAACTTTTGGTGGAAAAAGCGCTTTGTTTTCTGTTTTCTGGTTGTTTCACACGCGTCTGCTTTTGCTCGAATGAGCGACCTGAAAAAACAAAACAGAACTCAATGCTGCGAACGCATTTATTCTTCAATTCATTTCAAAATACTTCAATTGGTACGCGCAAAAAATAGGCCAATTCCGCAGCCTTTTGTTCAATTTCTCGTGGAGTCAAATTCTCATCAGTACGAGTCAAAGGAATGGCACCCTGGCCTCTGATTTCCATATAAAGTACACGCCGGGAATAAATACCTTCTTTAACCTCTATTCTAATCGACTGAATATCTCTCATAAGGAATCGAAGAAAGATTCGACGATTTCTTCCAGGGAATCCCCAACGAAAAATACACACTATTCCTTTTTTTCTATCGAATCTATCATAACCACTACCCACATTCCACGAAATTGTGCACCACAAATAGGAGCTAATGAACATACCCGCGATCCCATAGAAAGACATCACGATCCCTTGTGGGAAAAAAAGGATTTGCTGAGAAGGAAATAAGGATATCAGATTCCTACCAAGGTAACTAGAAGTTCCAACCAATAAGAATCCCAGTGAACCTAAAAAAAGGATACAGGCCCAACATAAATTACTTGTTTTTCGAGACCCCATTATAAGTTCTATCCATATATGTTCTGATCGCCAGTTCATACTAGATCCAGTTGTTTAATTTTATTGAAATTTAGAGAATAACCAAAATTTGACTTTCTTTTTTTGTTCCTGAAGCAACTCTTATCAACTAGCACTCTTATTATGATGTGAACCATTAGGAGTAATTCATCGAATCGCTTAGATATAAAAAAGGATCCCCCTCATATAATCCCACTATAGATATCTACATACATAGAGATATTTTTACTTTCCATTTCATACATCTGCGGACCCCCTTTTGAATATATAATCTATTTATCCCCATATATCATCCCATGATGTTTCCACGCGCATAATAGCTCTTTCATTTGTGTTCGGAAGAATCCACATGTTGTATCCTATGTCCACTAAATAGATAGATAAATTTAAATAGATATAGATATCTGTATTATGACCCAAGTCCGAGTCTTGAAAAAAAAAAATGAACGAGATTGGGTCCCGTCGAATCTAGATAATCTTGTTTTTTTGAACATGAAGAGATAGGGAAGCCATTGCAATTGCTGGAAATACTAGACCCACTAAAGGCACAAAAAAAGAGGGTAAGTTGAAAGTTGTCATAGAATGGATACCTCGATTTAATATTTTGTACCTGTTATAAAGATATCTTATGATAAGTATATCTATTATCAGTATATAATAATAGGTACAAGAAACGTAGAACTAAATAAGTGTACCTATTCACTTTTATATAATATATATTTATTATTATTGTTCTCTTATACTTATCTTCTAATAAATACCAAAAAAGGTTCTTACTTGGAGAATAATTATATCTATAAAAAATGCGTAATGTAATAAAATAACATGAATTTTTCCTAATTTAGGAGAAAAATTAACTCTTTTATTCTATTGATAGAGCCTTCCCGATTACTAATCATGCATTATATAGGTAGAAATAAAATGGATCTGTAGCAAATAAGAAAAGTGATTATCAACAACTTATGATCCGTTATACAATTGTATTTTATAACCTCAAGTAAAACTCCGTGCTTATTATTTTTTATTTTCACTTTGATTACCATAAACTAAATAAAATGGAAACTAAATACTTGTAAACTTCAAATAAAAAAAAACAGAATTAAATGATCTACTTGATTCAATTTTGATTCAAAGGACAGAAACCGTGAAGCTGAAATAACTCACTCAGAACACCCTTTAAAGGATTACGTGGTACGATTGGGTCGAATAAGCCCTTATGGAATAAATACTCAGCTTCTTGTGACCCATCAGGTACTGTCTTATTCAATGTTTGTTCAATTACTCTTTTACCTGCAAATGCAATGTAAGCATTAGGTTCGGCAATAATGATATCTCCTAACATACCAAAACTGGCAGTCACCCCACCGGTTGTAGGAGATGTAAGGATTGATACGTAGAATAACTTTTTATTTGATTGATAATCATATAAAGCTGAAGATATTTTAGCCATTTGCATCAAGCTCAAACTTCCTTCTTGCATGCGGGCTCCCCCCGAAGCACACACTATAATAAGGGGTAGAGATCTATTAGTAGCATATTCGATCAAACGGGTTATTTTCTCGCCTACTACGGATCCCATACTGCCCCCCATAAACTGAAAATCCATAATCCCAATTGCGATGGAAATACCGTTTAATTGACCTATGCCTGTTTGAACAGCCTCAGTTAACCCTGTCTTTTTTTGATAAGAATCAATACGATCTTTATAAGGCTCCTGCTCCGAATGAAATTCAATGGGGTCCACCGAAACCATGTCCTCATCCATAGCATCCCAAGTGCCTGGATCAATCAAAAGTTCGATTCTTTCTGAACTACTCATTTTCAAATGATATCCACATTGTTCACAAATATTCCGTTTTAACCTAAAAAATTTCTTATAATTTAATCCATAACAATTTTCGCATTGAACCCACAAATTCCTGTATTTTTGACTTATATCGAGATCACTTCCACTTGCGCTAGTTTGTATACTGATGAAACTATCACTGTCAATACTATTTACGCTTTCACTACAAATGTAACTATAAATGTAATTCTTACTGTAATTGTCACTACCGCTTGAAATGTAACTATCAATATGGATTTCAGAACGAAGATAACTCTCAATGCAACTAGTAATGTGATTATTCCAACTATATTGAGTATCATACATGTAACGATTGTAGTAGTGATTGTCACTCTTAGGTCCATCATTCGGATAACTATAATTTAGGCAACTAGAAAAAAAACCGCCCAATTCGCTCAAAAAAGAACGATCGTCTTCAACCTCAAAAATCAAATTTTCAATATCCAAATATATGGAATAATTTTCACCATTACTATCCTTAACTAAAAAAGTGTCATCACAGATCAAACTCCGAATGTTGCTGACACCAAATAAAGGATCAATATTATTAGAGCTGTCACTATCAATCCAACCATGAATCATGTTATTTATAACAGGGT